GTGCCTTCGTTCTGGCTATAGTCCATTAGCAAGCGAGTAGGGTACCTTCCCTTTAGTAAGGCCATCATTGGGGCAAACACTGAGACTATATGTCGGTGGACCGCGTTTAAAAAAAAGAAGGAAATTTCTAAAACGGTTCATTTAAGTCCTTGATGGCGTTGATTATGCAATTCAAAAATTGACTATCTTCATGGTCCTCGGTCAGACTTTTAAAAATCTTTTTCAGTTTCGTGTTTCTATATTTTGTCTCCGATTCCATTAAAGAGGTTAAGAAGATATCCACCCCCTTGCGGATATCCTCCTGGTCTGCTATTTGTATTCCGAGCTTGTCGACAAGCTGTGTCATAACGAGAATAATCTCTTCCTGTTTTATGAGTGCATTTTGATATGATTTTAATTTGACTAAGTAGGGATCGTTTCGCAACTCTTCTCGCAACTTCTCAATAGTGTTCTTCTGTCTGTCGGAAGCTGAAGGACCAGGCTGATCCTGGTTGTTATCATTTATAGGCACGATAGAGGAATCCCCAGATGGTCCGGCGTTTGGATGGGCGACTTCTTCTAGCAGCGGATTGCCAACCATGGAGTTGACTTCGTTTTCGCCCACCTGTTTTTGCTCGAGCCAGCGCCGGAAGTCCTCGGCCGAATTATGGGACTGGGCTTCAGAAACGGGCCTTTTGAGCGAGTTGGAGTCAGGTTCTGCTGCTAGCAAATCTCCTACACTCTCTGCAGGAGAATCTATGACGAATTTACCTTGGGAAGAGCCGTAATCTTCGCCTCCGCCGAGCTCAGTGTTTTGTGGAAAGAGGGGTATTATAGCATAATTACCAGAGGGTCCCGGGGGGGTGTAACGGACCCACCACCCAATAAAGAGGGCAAAAAAGGGGCTACAGCATTGAACAACTCGTTCATAAAAAGAGAACCAATAGAAAAGGCGCTTTTTGCAATAATAATAAGAAGGAGATGTTTCGAAATACGAAAAAAAAAAGAATTCTAACTCTTTTTGGCATATTCTTTACAAGTGGCAGAGAAGAAAAGAGAAGGAGGAGCTTTTGATCATTCCAGAGAGAAACACCTAAAATCAAATTGAAACACATACTACTGATTTTAGAACTAAAAGTCGTTAGATGCCTTACAGGTTGAAGTGAATTAGAAGGTATAGGAAGAAATGAATATAAGCAAATACCAATAGGACGAGGTGAAGACAAAGTTAGGCAGTTTAGAGCCCCGCCTAGGGCTACCATCTCTGGATTTCTTATTAATAGGTAGATTGTGTTCATAGGCTGATTCTTACTTTAGGTTTAGGTACAATAAAAAAGACATAATTTACGGCCTCACCATTTCCGTGAGAGATCCGATCTCAGTTGTTTTCAACTTTATCTCCTTCTCAATCGGTAGGGCTCTTGGAGGAAAGAGGATCCAGGTTTGTAAACCAACCCAACGGATCGTAACCTTAGGGCGACCCCCCTCCTATTATTCGTCGTCATATCTTTGCGAGTGAGTGGAGTGCCCCGGGCGCTTATTGCAGCCTTCTCGTGAAAGTCCCTCAGTGGACTTTTTTTTTCGGATTCGAACCGATTAAGCCTCTTTCTAAACTAAAGTGCAAGAGCGTAACATTCTTTTGCTTCTCGTACGACATTTCTACTCAGCTTGAAAAGAAACCTCAAGCTCATCATGTTCGAGAAGTTCGAAAATGAAAGATCGCTTTGATTGTTGGCTCCATTTCAGATACCGATTTGGGAACTTCTTTCTTGCTTTAATAGCGGTCATTGCAGGCAGCAGCGGCGAGTGAAAGCAAGCGTAGGGCTGATCCCGTTAGGAATAGGGCTTCCCTGGCTTAGCTTCCTTCACCCCTACGCCTAGGAAGAAACCTCTTGTATGTACGTGCTTTACTAGGTCGTCAACTAAAGAGGTTTCGAGAAAGAGGGCAATCGTTAATAAGAAGACTCGACTTGCATGTGTTAAGCATATAGCCATCCCGCTCACTCGGAGAGAGAAGGTAGCAAGAGATCCTGTCTTCGACTCTGGAGATAGGCCTTCCTTTCCCTTTCTATAACATACCGATCGGGGATGTAGTTGTAGATACATTAGTCCTATGAAAGAAAGCTCATCCTTTGGGTTTTTCTTGTCTTTAGCAGTTTCCGTCCCATTGAGGTATCGACCAGCAGAAGATGGGTACTCTTTCTGATGATTGCTTCATCTGCTCAGTATGCCCCTCCCTAGGGGTTAGAAGGTCAATCGCGGGTTAACTACTTATTGGAGAAGTCGCTTCGCTCGCAAAGGTACTTTCCTTCGGATTACTAAGAGTCCGTTCTTTCTAACGATATGTTGTTGTTGAGTCGCTTTCCTCACTTTCAACGCTCGAACTCCAAACGTCAGTCAGTGATTGCGCTATAACAGAGTGCTAGAGGGCAGGAGAGATGATTGAGCACATACTGATTTATCGCATTGAATAAAGAAAGGCACCACGGATTGACCAGTTACCGGTAAAGGAAAGACAGTTGATACCGTTGACCGGGAATGGCATCTATTATTTAAAAGAAAGAGATGTGTGTTTACTGATACCGATGCTTTCTTTTAAATTTTTTATACTCTATTGGGGGATACTCATTAGAAGTCTTTCACTCTAGGCTAGGAAAGTATGTTAGTATACTAGCGTAGCTCTTCCAGGGGGGGGTTCTAACTAAAGAGTCAAAAACCAACTCTCTGCCATTAGTTCCCCCCGGCCCCCTTCTTGGGACCCTGAGCTCTACTCTATTTCCGAACTCGAACTCATATTAAAATCAACGTCACTAAAGCAAGCAACCGGCGACTAGGAGGCCTTCGTTTTGCTATTTAAATGAGGCTATTGCCCTCTTTCTGCCTGAAGAAAACAAGGACACGAGATTCTTTCCCAGGCCCTGTGGTACTGCTCTTTGCTCCTTCCCAGTGAACTGAACAAACCGTACAACGATTGATTCCGTGTTAATCCGAAAAGTCATATTAAGGGGTTTGTCTCCTAGTTTCTTTCACAGGTCTTAGTCCTAGAAGCGAGAGGTACGAAGGTCACTCGACCAGGGGCTCGACATAGAGTTGCATCGGATCCTTCTCCCGATTCTGTTGTTTCAGCATCTTCGATATCAGCTTCTGGTGTGGAAAGAACCCCCTCCAATGTCTTTCTTTGTTGGTCCAACCCAACGGTAATGGACGAGACCAAGGTTTGGTTTTCAATCAAAGGAAAATCCCCGAATCAAAGGATAATATTATATAAGAGATAGAAGTAGGCTTAGTCAAAAGTGTAAAGCCAAACTCTATCTCTAAAAGCGTACTCGAGCTTCGATTGTTGTGTTTAATCGCTCTTGTGAGAGATAGGGCTAGTACGGACCCACCGCCCCAATGGTGCTTTTACGAAAGTACGGGCAACGGTGGCTACGTCGGTCAACCATTTCCTGAACGATGAGCTTCTATTCGCCAAATAGTAAGCATCTGAACGCTCTCTAGAAGCTCACTGCAGAGGAGGAGATGAAATCCACTCGACTAAAAGGTTTAGGAACGAGCTCGAGTGATAACGAGAGGGGTGGGAGATGAAAGAGATAGAGGGAAGTATCAAATACCTCTTTGGAAAGCCCGCAGGATAGGGAAAGTAATCAGGTAAGTAAGCTGGTTCCCTTTCTTCTGTCCTTCCAGTTCCCGTTGGAGTTTGTCGTGCCATGCGAGCTGCCTTATCGGCGGCTTGAGTTGGAGCTTGGATTCCATACGGTCGAGTGGCTACGCTCCTTTTAATACAAAGAACTCCTAGAAAGTAGGGGTTCAGCTTGGGGCTAAGGATCCACTTTTCATTAATAGAAAGATGGGTTCGACTTCTGATTTCGATCTCTTTATCCGTCCCTGGCTCACGCACAGGCGCATGTAAACTAAAACAAAGGACCTAAGTACAGTTTCACCGCTGTTTGTTGAACGCGCACCATCCCTTGCCCGTGAAAAGCGCTTTTTCTGCTATTAATGAAAGCCCTCTCTCTTAATAAATTACGACTTGTGGCCAATGGGGCATTCGTAAGACCGCCCCTTTTCAATACTTCTGGTTGGATTCGCATCACATATAGAGAAGCCATAAAGAAACTATTTGACACAAGCCGTTCCTACGATCCCTGGTTTCTTCCTTATTTTCTTAGTACTTAGTGATCCGGGTTTCATGCGTAAGTGAAGTCGACACTTGAATAAAAGAAAGATCAGTCTCACCTGATCCGCCATATCCCTACGGATAATCATAGCTTACAAGATCGATTTCTTTCTCTTACGTGCCAGTAAAGTAAAGGGCCAAGGCAAGGGTCTGAAAGAGGCTGTGAACTTTACTTCGCTGCTAGCCACACGTGCACTGAAACCAGAGTCTGCTACTCGCCTTAGGCAAAACCCGGAGTCTCTTGCTTGAACCTCATTCTCCTATCTTAAATAAGGCCTGAACGGTGGCATAAAAGCCTTGGCTGCCGCGCCTGATTCGACTCACCATTATTAGGCCTTCTTTGTCTTCGCATTACCCTAGTTCCTTAATCCAAATAGCCATAGGAGAAGCTGAGCTAGCTAACCTAAGTCCGTAGCTAAAGTTCTCAAACAAGAGTTCCATTCCCCTTACTCGTATTGCAGGCAAATCCCGTTACTAGTAGTTCTGCTTAGCCCACTTGCCCGAGCACACTCTCAACTTGTAGATGCGCCAATCTCCACCACGAGAACAGAAAAACCAACAGACCACGAAGACCAGCACGCATGAAAACTGCCCTTTGCATACCCAAGGAGCGGGCATCCATCTTGTGTGATAGACATCTAAAGAGGCCTTCTTTCCGTTCGTTAACTACTTCTAACGAGCAAGTTATTAGCCTACCTCGGCTGAATGTTGGGACAAACAGCAATAAGCGTGCTTATCCTTTTAATCTAATCAAGCCTTACCTAAGAAACCGATTCCCCCACTACTGCTACTACTAGTATAGAATAGAAGAAGATCTATTAACACGCTATATAACAAGTAGCCTCTGACCTCTGTCTCCCGACCGCAAATCAAACCTGTAGCCTCATGCCCTGACCTGAACTGAACTACTACTGGCTTAGCAGCCTAGCTACTAATAACTTGGCACCCATCCTGCCAGCCAATATAGTAAAAAGAGTCTAAGTAGGATTCCACTTAGGGCACACTTGTTAGCTACAGTTCCCATCGGTCCAGAACTCGAACTCAACTCAAAACGAACCGAAAACAACTGCTTGCCCTTTACTTTTTGACTTTCTGCGAATCCAAAAAAAGTATCTTGCTTTCTTATCTGTCTGGCAGGCGAATGATTGCTCAATAAATACATTCTAGGTGAATACGTACTTTTTAAGTAAGTGTATTAGCAAGCGAAATCAGAACGAGCTCATCTTCCAGTTTAATACGAAGATAACATTTATCATCAACCTCTTCGAGAGTCTCGAACCGAAAAAAACAAAGAAAGGCTGTCCCTTTTGAACGGCAAGAATCTTGGCACTGTCTTTCTAAAAAATGGATAGAGTTTATACGAACCATTCAGAATTGACTTTTCTATTTTACATAGGTCTATCCTATTAAAGATAAAATCCTATTTTAGTCTCTTGGATTTCCAAGAAAATAAATCTTCGTCAAAGTAAAGTAGACATGGAACTGGAGTGAAAAACGTTGATAAATTTTACAGTTAAAACATCCACAGGGGGCACCAGAAAACTTCCTTTTTAGGTTGCCGGGTGAAGAAAGATTACCGGTTTAGCTCAGTTTGAGTAGCACTTCCTGTGTGAGAAACTACACCAAAGAGGAGGGGCATAGGGAATCCTGTACCGATGCGACTAGACACCGCCGGAAACTGGCGATCAAGTCTACGAGCCAGCAATAAAGATGATAAAAAAGATCAACGCCTACTTGCTCATGTATCATGTCATTCTTACTGACTGTACCATCACAACAAGGGATTTTTCTCGGAAAGGTCAAAACCTTCAATCCTGAATTGCTAGTTTGAAATCTCCTCCGAGGGGAGGGGATAGAAGGCTTAAAGAACTATTCTTCATGGGGACGGAGAAGTTGAGACGAGGACGGAGTCCCCTCTTCTCCCTCTTCGGGAGAGATTCCTATCCGTGCCTCATTGTTAGTGATGAACTCTTCCTAAAATATTTTATCTATCACTTCTGTTCGAGAATATAGGTCCTGCAGGATTGGATATGCTATTTTTTCTCTTTTGAATTCCTCCTCCGCTAAGGAACTTCTTTCTTTTTGAATAGATCAGTTTTCTTTACTTTAAAGAGTCGGTCCTTCAGCTGCTGCTGAATAGCGTCCGCTGAGCAGGATGTGGATGATCCTGCTTCCTCTCTCGAGTGTTCCCCGCAAGGGTCTTTCGTTTCGCTCGGAGAGGTTTCCCACAAGGCGGATTGGGGATTCCCATAGAGAATGGGTCAAAAAAAGAACGAAAATAAGGAACTATAAAACCCTTGTATAACACCTGGATATATATAAAGATAGGTTATTAAATACACTAAATAGAATAATAAGATTACTACAAAATTGGATTTTTTGATTCTTCTACTCGGCCTTTTTTCGCTGTGTGAACAAGGTTTTAGTATGTATTGGCATTCAGGGCAGGTCGCAATAAGTCGCTAGTCGAAGGTTTAGACCAATCGCAATTCATCACCATCTTGCCCGCTTCCAATTGATGACTGGCTATTATATAAGTGACAGGTGCACGATCTTCTTTGCACCTTCCATTCTTCGGTCCTTCGTCTATCGCCTTGGTATAAAAGCCTTGATCCGTCTTCGGCTTCGATTCGTTATGCTCAGAAGCTCCAACAAGCCTTAAAATCCGCCTAAAACTCTGCCAAGAGAGCGCTGCTTTACGTTTGATCCTATGTGCCCAGAGAATGCTATGCGTTCTCCACTTTCGGATCTCGCTAAGAGAGAACGTGTTTTTTCCTCTTACTTTCTCTTTCATTCTAAAAACTAAGAAAGCGGGCTTTGCCCCAGCTACCGCTATCCTTGGGAAACCAAAAGAGCTACCGAAGGAAAGGGATGCAGTCTCTCCCTTGGCCTTTGGAGAGGAGAAGGCAGAGAAGAAAACGTCCTTCGCGCAAGTTTTTCTGCTTCCTGCGCCCTTACTAGTAAAGTGGCTCTTCGACCAAGAAGGCATTCTGGTAGGAAGGCCGACCACTACATAAACCGCCATCCGTCCAGGAGAGAAGCAAGCTACCTTTCTTTGATCCACCTTCCCCGGCATGGAAGAGAACGCAAATGGACCGCGGATGGTGGTCGTGGTAGATTCGAGTCTCTTTTTCGGCGGAGCGAACTCTTCTATCGTGTTGCATTTTCTCTGGTGGGCCCTCCCTTTCCATCGTACTGGAGCGATTTGAGAAGAACGATTAGGGTCATATTCTATCCTTTCTACAATGCCCATAGACGAAGTGCTTCGTTTCAGATCAATTCTTCGCTGCAATCGCTTCGATCCACCCCCTCGGTGAAAAAGAGTAATACGTCCTGAAGAATTCCTACCAGCAGACTTCCCTGTACTCAAAGTGAATTGTCTAAGTGCTCTCCTTTCTCTCATTGTCTATCTCGTAATCATTCGATTCTCAATTCAAGCTAGCTCCTACTCCTCCTTCTCTTTTAAGATAGGATCGTCGTTGGTCCTTCGGTCATTGTATAGTGAGAAAGATGCCTCACTGCACACTTTCTATAGTTGTCTTCGAAATCGGCTACATGCGATAGAGCTATATGTACACCGCCGCATCGAGACTCTCTTTCGAAAGTGAGATCACCACCGGCTTGTTGAAGAGGGAAAGCTCCGAATTGATCAATCATATAATTATGGTGGGATGCTGAACCTGAACCTACTGACCCTGTTAATAGACCGACGTTTCGTTTGATCATCCTTTCTTCTTTTCTCTTTCTTCATTTCCGCTCTGAGAGGATCTTAGCCTACCGGCGACCGGCTCTATGAGCACCTTTGGGCGGTGCTTTCTCGATCAACTATCTGACTTGAATGAAGAAAAAAAGTCAACCAGAATTTCTTCTTCTCTTATGATATTTCTAACCAAATGAAACGGATTCAATGGCAGCCCTTCTTCCTAACATCTGCAGACCCTGCCCGGAAGTGACTGAACTACCTTTCCCAGTCTCAGGTCCCATTGGCTTGAAAAAAAACCTCTATCAATGAGAAAGAAGGAGAGATCACTTTTCATACCTAAAAGCAGCCATTTCTCTTAACTACGATACCACATCCAATTTGATTGAACTCACGGATCCAATCGCCAAGGAAAGGCCAGTCTACTGACTAGGGTCAAAATAATTTTTTATCAGTAGCCTGTCCTTCTGATCTTAGTTTGAATTGGCTATGGGTTGGGTCACAAAGGGCAGAACAATAACTAAGGAGCTCCCCGCTTTATTCCTTTGGTTTCTATTAGAACACAAGCCAAGGGATGAACTTTATTCTGGTGTCATAGAAGGGTATTTTAGATTGAACGTCTTATACTTAATTAAATAATTAAATAATAAGAAATAGGGTTGAGTAGTGGGAGAGAAGCTAGATGAGAAGCCAGAATGAGCATTCGATCTGATCTTACCTGCATGTAAAGGATAGCTGGGAAGACGAAGCGAGAGAGTGAAAGACCATCGGATGGGGACTGTGAAATATTTGATAGGAAGTCTATCTTTTCGGGAAGCAGGCGCTATGAAACGAGATGGGATGTTCTAGAGAATATAGGAAGCTTATGTGCAGGTAAGTGAAATACCTGGTTGTCGAGTCATTCAGCGAATGTATGATTCCTAGTTCGATCCAAAAGGTATAAATTCCTTAGAAACGACTGGGAGCTCTAGCCCATTTCTATTTCCAGGGGACTATCGAGAAAGAGAAAGGATCAAGCTAAAAAATTCCTGCGAGCAGCCAGCAGAGATCGGGGAAACGGGAGAAGAACGGCTTTGTGCCATTAGAATCCTTTTCTGCCAGATAGCCTTGACCTAGCTTCCCGGAAGAATCTCCGGAGCTTAGAAGCACTCTTTGAGACTCTGCCCGCCCCCGCCCTTATGAGAAGGAGTCAAGAAGATAGGAGGGAGGATAGCTATGATCCTGCCAAGGTTTTTTCTATAATACAACTTTAGGCTAACTAAAATAGCTTTTAGAAAGCTGGAAGCGAGGAATCCTAGTAGTTCTAGGTCTCCGTTTTCTTCAGGTAAAGTCTCCGAATATAGCTGTTACTGATAAGGTAGAAAAGCAAGGTTAGCTGTCGGTTTGGTAGTAAGCAACATCGGAAGGTAGCAGAACGAAGTATTGCGAATGCAATAGTCCCAGCTGCCAGAGTTTTTTAGAGACTGAAGCAGGTCGAGAGCCAGACAGGCTAACGAGCGAGTGTAATTGCTTCAAAGCGGGATATGAAAAGGAACCGCTGCTAGGAGGACTGTCTTCACTGAACCTGAAAAGATATTAAATCAATTCGTCCGGGGAAGTGAGAGAATGTTTTTTCCAAGGCGGTTGCCCAAGACGTGATGAAGGGAAGGAATTTAGCGAACAAGCTATAGCACTCTCCTGAGAATTAAGAGGGGAAAAAACCACAACTGGATGATAGCAAGCCTGGGCTTACGTCGGGAAAAAGAGCGCTGCCTATTCATGTTCAGGTACGAAGTGTGAGTTCTTAAAAAACGAATAAACGAACTCGACCAGGATAGTAATGGACTCAGGTTTTAGTTCTTATAGTAGAATGAAGATCGAGTGAAGGCCTTTGAAAAATGCAAAAGGAAAGAATAGTGACTTCCTGGGAGGAGGCGTAGGTGATAGGAAGCTAATCAAGGACAGGCTAAGGATTCGAACAGTCCGTGGGACCTTCAAGGAAGAAGTGAGATAAGCTAGGATGCGTGTGATAGAGTAACCCCTAGCGAGTATAAGTGGATCAGCGCTTCTTTCTTACCCTTACCTAAGCTGTGCCCTTCATTCAGGGTTTCAAGGATCGGTATCGAGATAGCAGCTCGAGGAATCCCTGACTTGCTTGCCTTTTATTTCAGGTATGAAACAAATAGCAGTCCAGGTCTATAAGTAGAAAGGCTCAAGGAAATGCGAAGTATAGAGAGTATAAGATAAGCTAAGATCTAGACTCCCAGATACCAATGAGCGGGATTAGCTACCAAGCGGGAGAGCTTCAGGAGACTGATAGATGATAGGTAGGTGGGTGGGAAATCAAGAGAGGTGACAAATGAGACTCTTAATGGATTTGTCAATTTTCATCCTTTTTCATGGGGCAAGAGCCAGCCCATTCTTATAGCATCCAAGGAAAGAAAAATGCCCATGGCAGCTCAACAAAAGATAGGAGAGGAGTGTGAGTCAGTCGAGTCGAGAAGCAACTCATTTAGAAGTTCAAAAAGTTTAAATAAAGGGCGATTTCCAAGTTTCAAGGAAGAGTGGATTAGCCTAGAATATCTTGATCCACTAGAAAGAGAATTACCAGATACGAATACAAATACAGTTGGAGATCAATAAGCCAAAAGCTTTAAGAAAGCTATAGTAAGGTCAGATTACAGGAAGAGCACAGGTCAGTCTTCTTCATAAGTTCCCTTCCCGTCAGGATAGGGCGAAAGTTGCTTTGTCTTTGTATTCAACGAGTGATTCAGAGTTGTCTTGCCTTTCTAAATTCAAGCATGTCTGTTATGCTAGTTCATCTATAGAACGTCAAGACCTTGTCTTCCGTAAGCTAGATACCCGAGAAAGTAGATTAAGGTCATACTTTTTCCTTAGAAAAAAGCCCACCCACGTCTGGGTCATAAGTTTGTCTGCCCATTAACAACAAGAAAGCCAATTCATAGCGCAAGGAGGATAAAGGAAGGGTAGGAGCTATCCAGTAGAATGCTAGGGCACAAAAGCAAGAAGAGGACCTCGCTACACGAATTGAAAGGAAAGCTCGGACTTCTATTCTAAAAGGCTTCGAATACCATACATAATATCGTTCATTTTTCCTCCAGCAAGGAGCAGAGCCAGTTCAACTCATGAAATGGATGCTTTCGTAGGTACAGTATGCCTTTTAAGCTAGATAAGGCCTGACCGGCTTCGCGGGATCATTTCCACTCTCTGGCTAGGCACTCTTTTTGTAGGCCTGAAAGCTCATTCCTAAATGGGAGATAAAGTGCCTTTTCGATTCTTCCTTCCTGCTTGGCTTGCTTTCATGTCAGTACTTATTCTCTGAACTTTCAGACTGAAGCTTAAGACATGGGATTGCCTGGAAAGAAGGGGCACCTTACGCCTTGGCTCAGGGGAGATCCCCGGAAAGAAACAAAAGAATCTATTGGCAAGCTGGTATGAGAGGAATAGGAATGCGAGCTTAATTTTCTTTCATTATAGTTTTCTCCTATTCTCAAGTGATTCGTAGAAGCTTTCACTCTAGCCAAAGGGAAAGGTTCAGCTACCTACCTCGGTAGCGCACCCCTAACCCTACGCTTTGGCTACTTTGGCTTGATTGCTTTCACCAGGTCTAGCTAAAGTCGATTAGCCCGAGTTGTGTTAAGATAAGTGGCACTTGAATTTGAAGTAGCCATCGGCCAGGTCTTGGATGCTGAATTCTCGGTCTTACCACTTGTATCGATAGCCCCACTTTCATTGAATGCTGAGGAGATTGATTGAAAATCAAATCCTGATCCTGATCTTCGAACGCTAAGCAAGAAAGCCAATAGACCTTGAATAGCCTGTAAGAAAGGACTTATGAAGAGGATTTTACTATAGTATCAAATCCAAATAGAAATCTTTTACGCAAGTTGGCACAGCGCTTTCGCTTTAAATCAATCTCGCTCATTTGGTCTGCGCGGTCAAATTCGCTGCCTGTGTATCCCATGTCCGGTGCCGTTGATCTGTCTGATGGGAGAGATCCACCAATGACTTTATTTCAATGTGTTGTATCCTCTCCAGAGGCTCTATTCAATAGATGATTTCCTGCCCGGAGGGAAGGTCATCTGTCTGATCTATATGGAATTTCGTTTATATGGTTACATTGAATTAACCAAAACAGGAGTTTCTAACTTTTCTTTGGTTCTTGACACATGTCATGCTGGATTTGAAGAAATAGAAATGAAAGTATAGAGAAAGTTGAATTTCACTCTTGAATATGAATTCAACCAATAGAGGAGTGGGGGATACTCAAAAAGTAGTGGCAGGAAGCAGCACATTCTTCTTATTATACGAATACAAGCTGCTTGAGAAGAAGCTGTGCCAAGCGAGCAAATGTCTATACGAGGGTTTCCTAGTGGATTTCCTGGATAATAAGTTCCAGCCGATGCAAAGGACCATAATGATCCCTACGAGGTTAGCCGCGGTATATAGGAGCCTTTAGGTCCAGGCGAGTTCCGCAGGTGCCCTGTCTCTGTAAACCCTTCTTCAGAGCCTGCCCCCCCATATATATACTCAAAGGAAATAAAAGCAGTTAGAGAAGTCAAGTAAGTAAGATAAGGATATTATACCTATAAATTTGTCGTAACCCTTTATCCCTTCCTGAGGTTTTAGTTTGAGTTGAATGAAGTGTGGGGCGAGTTTCCTTCGATGCTGTTCTAGGATTACTCTAATAGGCAGCTTTGGAATAAGACTTGAATACCGTATACCTATATAGAATGGAGGGACTACGCTTTCTGCCTCTAGTTTTTGAATATGCTTTATTCTCTTCCCCTATTCAAACTTCAAGTTATTAATAGTTTAAATAAGGTGGCAAAGAGTCTAAAGGGCTAGCCCAGTATTATCGAATCCCCTTATCGAGCTACCGATCTGACAGCGCTTTCTTTCCTATCATCCCTTCGATCTCCAGGCTAGGTAAATTCTTAAGGTTCATTTTCAAGCAGAAGTCTTGAAATGGGGCAAGCAAATAAGCAAGCGGTGGGATCTTTCAGACAAGGGTAAAGGTCTAGAGAAGGCGGGACTCTTTCTTTTTCTTTCCTCAAAGGATAACGGGCTAGATTCATTTTAAGCCGGTTCAGGTCCATCCAATTTCCTTAAAAGCTAGTCAGTGAGAAAGGGAATGAAGATGGTGAAGCGAAGAGGGTTCGAATGAATACTCGACTGATAAGGATAGGGGGGAAATCACTTTAAATGAGGGAAGCTTAGATTGCTCACAGGATCAAAGCACTTTATTTATAAAAATCAAAAGACACTTTCTCGCTTCTTGCTTGAAGTTTGATTGTAATTGTAGCCTTAGCGCTTTACTAATATAATAGAAGGGAAGGGCACTCTATCCTGATCTTGATCTTAGGAATGGAATCTACAACTCTCTTTAATGAGCAAGACTCTATCCAGATCTGGCAAAGAGCATTCTTATAATTCCTTTACTTCGGATAGTTTATCTTATTAAGTTAAGCAGGATAGGAAAGATCCTATCAGCCTGAACATGAGGTCTACCGGGGCATCGAAGAATTGAGTTTCGAGAAGGCTAGCTGCTCGCACATGGCTACTTCCTTTAGAACCGGTCTTTCTTTTAACCGCTTTCAAAAGAAGCAGTAGCCTACTCTTTCTAGAAGGCTTACTTCCCGAAAATGGTAGCAAGCCAGTTCCTTTCTTTTCTTCTGACATCTGGGTTGCTCTTAATGTTTCGATGTCATCCTTGAGAGCAGAGAGACTTGGTATTAGGGGTTTTCTTTGTACATTATCTATCTCCGAAAGAGGTGTAACAGCCCGGAGGGGGTAATAGGGGCGCGAAAATAAAGTATAGGTAAGGCGGGAGAGATCGAGGTCTACTACTACTGTGCCAATAGTACGGTTAGTATGGCCTTTCCCTTATTCTCAAGACTAAGGATAAGGGGGACTCTGCTTTTTGTTTTTTCAGCTTGTAGTTTTTTTTTTTCTGACTCCGTAATCTCCTGATGACAAGGTGAAGATTGCCGCTGATAATGAAGCAGGAGGCAGTAGAAATAGCGAGAAGGCCGTCAGGGTCAGAAGAGTTCAGAGAAGGTTGGATCCGGGAAGGCTTAAGCCCGAGGGTTTTGAAACCGATCGATATGCAGACGCTGCAAAAGCCAATAAATTCGATTTCGAGGATGATAGGTTGGGGCTTGGAAGGCCTTCCAAATCCAGGGGATGAGCCTTTAGAAAAGAGGCGCATATGAAGCATCTGACGTTGCTTCCTCAATCAAGGTAAGGATCATTTGAGAAGCTATCGAAACTATTCCGAAGTTGATGATTTCGTTCTAGCTAGGGCAATAGCAGGGAAAGAGAAGCACTAAGATGAGAAGATATAACTAGATTCCCCTTACATAATCCTCCTGTTGGAATTACAAGAAGAGAAGATAAGAAGGGACTTGAAGCTTACAGTCCTTACTCAACTACAAGTCCATAGAGAGCAGCTGCCACCTATATATAACTATGCATTGACGGCAGATGTTAGATTGCAGTTGGCATTAGGAGATGGAGAGCAAAAGGAATGAATCGAGTGTACTTAGTAACGGCAATCACAAACAAGAAAAAAGCGGTTAGTCCTTATGCAACTAAGAGCACAGGAAGGAAATAAAGCTACATCTACAAAGAAAGAGATGGTTGCATCTAAGGGCTTCTTATTGGGTCTTAGCTTCTTAGAAAGCCATAGGACGAGACCGGACAATCTGATGATATACACTTGTGATGTCAGAGAATAGTCCGGAAGAGGGGAGGCCGCTGATTCTTCTCCAATTTGATGTTGAATTCTAATGAGATGATTCGGGATTCAAATTGGATTTCAAAATAGCGTACGTAGAAAGATGGTCGAGCAATCAGCAGGCAGGCATAGGTGCCGACTGCAGCAATCGACCATCTGGAGCAGCAAGAGAAAGAAGGACCAACGAGGATTAAGGAGGAGAAAGTGGGAGTAACAAGCAGATGCAGGCGGGACAAACCCCATTTTTTTTATCATGGGCAGAGAGCACTCGATGTGAAATTTACCAAGGCCTGGTGGGGCTCCCCTATGGTTGTATCTCATCAAATATACATGATCCAAATGAAGGCAGGATTTTAAGCAACACTTTTGGGATGGATTAGAAGAAGAGTGTGCAATTCACCCTTCGCCTTCTAGAGAGAGGTGGAAGGAAGACAGCCTATAATGCATTACCTGAAGGAGAGCTACCAGCACTAATAGCTAGAGGACCTAGAACTCCAGAACTAGAGTCAGTGATTGCGCCATAACAGAGTGCTAGAGGGCAGGAGAGATATTGATTAATGATATTCATAGGGATTGCGATTGCACTTACGCTTGCTGCCAGCCTTGAACTTGAAGTGGATCTCCTATCTATATTCGACAGCTTGAAGAGGGCTTATTTCGAAAATCCTTGCTACGCTCCATAGATGTTCGTACGATTCTTGTGGATCTTGGGTGTGTTTGAATTCAGCCTCTCATTAGGTCTTCACTGAAGGATTGTCAGCGCCTCTACCATACCCTTAGAAAGTAACAACGGATGACTCCCATTACTAAATCACATCTTTATGTTTTCGGAATATCACATGTAGAGTTTTTTGGGGGAGAATCACTCGGCGCGGGGCCTCCCGTGTGAGGTCAGGTGATGGTCAACAACTAAGGCAGGAAATGCTGAGAAGCGGCTAACGATGCAAGAGCTCTTTTCCCTTTATACGCTCTAAAAAAAAATAAAGGGTATGCCGGGTTTTGGACCCTATGTAGAGTAAGAGTTCCAAAAGTGATAGGTATGTGTTGTTTCTTGGCACTCTCTTTCTATATTATGCCAACCTAAAAAGAGCGATTGAGAGTGGATTTAAGGTTCGATAGTTTAGAGAAGGTATTAGCCACCGTTGCCCGTACTTTCGTAAAAGCACCATTGGGCGGTGGTTCCTCTCCTTCCTCTTGAACCTCGAACAAAAAAAAAGATCTCTTCATCAGCTCGACTAATAGTTCCGAATTGAAAAAGTAAACTGAACTTGACTTAAGACGAAGGAACCGAGTGCCGAAAAAAACCGCTTTAAAAAGGCTTCAAACTACTAGTCATTAAGACTACTATGAAAGAAAAGTAAGGAAGTCCTTTTCTTTACTTGGCCTACGTGCACCTACCCCCTTTTGTTTTGCAATTTATTTAAATCTCAACAAAGAAATTCAAGCATAACTCTTTCCTTCTTGTCCTTTTACTCTTTTAGCCTACCTTGTGGGGGTCTCTGGGGTGTCTACGGCAGATCCTATCAGTCTCGTGATGAAGAGAATTTCCTATCTTCCACTAAGAAAGGTATCGTCACGACAACTCAATTTGTCCGGTAAACTACTCGGGGCTCCCCATGGTTTAGTAAAAGGGAGGGGATAATTTCTCTTCATCCGGGGGTTCATTATGAACTCAAAAGTGTAAGGCTGATTAGTGAGGTCTTAAAAACGTCATACAATGAATGATTGGCCATTCCATTTTTGCTTTCAGCAAGTAGTCGACGCGAATCTATGCTTTCTATGTTTGTCCTGTGTCTCCGAAATAAATGGTCCATTTATTGATTGATGGGCGAACGACGGGGATTGAACCCGCGCGTGGTGGATTCACAATCCACTGCCTTGATCCACTTGGCTACATCCGCCCCTACCCCCACACAGGTTTCAGTCTCCATCTACGATCAAATCCTTTCTGAACTCCCCTATGACTGCTATCAAAGAGAAGCTTTTTCCTTATAGTAGCAGGTCTATTGTTGTGTTTCGGAATTCTTAGGGGAAATAAAGCTTCAAGGAGTATAAGCTTCCTGGCAAAGCTTCAAACAAAGAAACAAAGAGGTTGGGCTGTTCACTTTATTGATTTGACTTCACTTTACTTAAGATTAGAAATAGGGGCAGGGGGCGCTAACGTGGCTTTACTAAGAAACTAATCTAATGGAAGGCCCTTCTTGCTTTAGTTTTCAATAAGTTCGCTAACGCGCCCTTCCTTCAGCTGGCTTCGCCCTATCTATTCATCTCTTTTATCTCTTTTTTCAAATGGATATATATATTTAGGGATCTCTCTTGTTCATAGATCTTGAAACCAGATCAATATTGATTTCTCAATAGATCTATCTATCGATAGAAAGATATAGATCTCTATATGGATCTATCTCCATATCGAAATATGGAAGAACCAACACAACAAGGGCGTAACCAACGGAAGGTTCTCACCCTGTCCCCGACATTGTTCTCTAACGATGTCCCCTGGGCGAAAGGAGCCACCATTCTCTTTCTTTCTTCAATCGTTCCGATCAGGACACGTGGGTTGGTTCGTTTCATCCTCCTATACTACGCAATTCTCTGTCGTGATCATGTTGGGCGAAAGTTGTATAGGAGCGGCTGTGAAAGGGCGATTCCCCCCTTTCCATTTAAGATAAGAGCAAGCTACCTTCCCCACCATTCAGGCCTATTATTGATTGATAGGGATTTGACCGATGCTGAAGGTAGCTTGCTTACCAAGCCTTGAACTTGATAAGCTAGTCGCCAGAAAGAAGCGACGAGGATGCAAAGCTATCTACGAAGCAAAGCTTCTCCCCCTTTAGTCGTCAGACTCGGCTCGTCGCTACCTTGATTTGATTCAAAAGGTAACCGACGGTTCCTGACTTTCTCCGCTTTCCGCAACCGTAACCATTTGTCATTCGGATTACTTCATCCATAAACCTTTTTTGATTATTTCAGCGATACGCTCTAAAAAAAAGTAAAGGATAAGCTTCCATTCTAGAAGCCTTCCCGCCTCCTTCGGTGATAAGGGCCCTTCCCTTTTCTAAATAAAAGGACTGATTGGTCTGCTCAGAAAAGGTACAAAGTGGACTGCAGTTTGGCTGACCTCCTTCTTCCCATTCGGGTTGACCCTGAAGCACAGTAAGAAGGAATGGAACCACTGGAGAGTCGTCTGCAGTTCACACTTGGTTGGGCAAAGACGACTTACTTTTTGGAAGCGGAACACGAACCGATTTTAGGCTATTCCGGGTTTTTTTTGAGCGTAGCGAAATCAAGGTTTATGATAAAGTCAGCGAAGTTTCTATGGTGTTCTACCTTTGCATAGTCTCGGTCCACAGTGTAAGGCTCCGCACCTGAGCCTCGTTAGACTCAGCTGAAGTGTAAGGTATAAGTGAAGAGAATAGAAGAGATGAAGTCCGTCACTTAGCCTAGTCGATATCCACAGCTGACGCAACTCCGTACCGACGCCTCACTACTACAACATTAATTAACTTAAGGGCTAAGCGATTTCATAAGCTGAGCTTTCCTTAACCAGCTGATCTGACTTCGTAACCTCACCGTACTTTTTTTTCTTACTGTAGCATAGGCCTTCGCCACTTCAAACGGGCGCTTCGCCCATCTTTTTTCGAAAGAGCGGGGTCTTACTTATTCAGGGGGATGAAAGAAAAAGAAAGAGATCAGGGGGCTTTATGATCGGAGAAAGAGAAGGGGCATGGTTGGTGTGTCACTAGGTCGGTGAGGGAACCCGTAGGAAGGGGGGACGACCCCCCGAATTCTCATCAGAAATCGCCAACATGAACACAAATGAAATCTTGAATTGCGTATAGAAACAAAACGAACCACTTCTATTCTCGGAGCTGAGGTATATGAAGAATGGCTTTTTGGTCCCTTTCGTACAGTGGTTAGGACATCGTCTTTTCATGTCGAAGACACGGGTTCGATTCCCGTAAGGGATAGGTACTCATTCCCGGCCGCTTTCAGTTAGTCTTCATTGCTGAGTGATCGCTCGCTATCTGGCTGGAAAAGGTGGTCCGGAAGCTTTCTCTCGTCCAGCCTTCGCCTTCTTCAGTGGCCGAGTTGAAGCGTTCAACGTCGCCACCTTTCTTTTTCAAGGTTGAGCTTGTTCAATTGAAGCGTTTGCTATGCTCCTTGTTCAAGAGAAAGCGAGGACTTTAGCTACCGGCCCAAACAAAAAAAGAGATTAGCCTCTTGATCGATCGATTGATTGGATCGAAGTAGGAAGGGGTTGATTGAAGTGTGAGATCAGCCCAAGACTAAGGCCGAGCAACTAGCTGCTGCAGGATTGGACGTCTATCTATCTCACCACGCTCCCCTACTCCTAACAAGGCCGGCGGAAGGAATGCTCTGCTCATCTTTCTTACGGCTCATTACCGCAGCGCTCGAAAACCCCTTCGGCTTCTTCCATTCAAAACTAAAGTATTTTTTCCTATTCCTATTCTTATAGGTAAATAACTGAAGTGAAGCGAAGGCATTATTCTTATTGAAGGAAAGAGATGGCGGGTCGGTCAATTGCATTAGGTAGGAGATGCAGGACCTGTCTTAACCGCAAGTGCATTCGCTATTCGATTCCATCCTCAATCCCACTTTGGATTCCTTTCTATCTCTTCTTTACTTTTAAGTGAGAAGAAGGGGGGTGACAAGGGGTCTACTTTCTTCTCTCTATGTCGCCGTCTCATCAATGAGCGTAGATTAATTAATAGATATGAGATATAGCTTTTGTGCTTGTCAATCTCTATCCCATTCTTCAGGTATAGTTTTCTTTGATCATAGATCGACAGGTGATCCGTCCTTTCCCCCCCCCATTTCGTCATAAGGCGTGGTCTGACTCTGATAAAAACTATTCCAGTGTTTAGGTCCCTACGACGCAGAATTCGTAAACTATGCAAAGGCTATTTGAATACTTTTTCCTTTATATTATAGCAATAAAAGCAAAAAAAAATTCTCAACGCCCTTACGCCTTACGAGGTAGTGATGAGTTAAACTACTCGTGTTGGCATGGAAGTAAGCCCGGTAAACTGATTCCATTCTGCTACTAGGGTTCCAAACCTTCCCCTTAGCTCTATAAAGACCTTTTCGACTAAAAAAAAAGAAGGGCACTGCATTGATAGATCGTTGAATGAGAATGCTTGAATGGGAATCGTCTTAGCAACTGGCTATAGACATGAGTCAAAGTCGCCGAGAGAGGGGAGAGCATTTTCATGCGAGAGGGACGAACAAGTGACAGATTGGGAAAAAAATAGGTAGGCTTTTTCTGAGCGGTCATTTAGAGGCCTTGTTAGCGACCCATCATTCTTCCCTAAAGTCAAGGCAAGGCTGTCAGAGTCCGATCGAAGCGAGCAAGAGATAGAAGAATCATCGCTCATAGAAGTGAATTGAGAAAGCAAGCCCGAATTCTTTTTCATTTAATTAGGCTCTATAGTCTGGTCCCTGTACCTGGTAAAGTCTGATTGTTATCTGTAATGTTTTGACCGCGGGAAGGTGAACTTTGCAAAAGTGCTGATTTGGTTGGGAAAAATAGGACTTCAGACTCCAAGCCTACCCTACCCAAAATAAAGTTTCAGCTATTGATGTAGCCTCTTGTCGCTACCTACTCGAAAAATCCCTTCTATACTACTCAACAGAAGGAAAAATCCCATCAAGATAGATTGATCGACGACCTATACTTAAACTAAAGGCACAAGGGTATCCTTGAATGAAGAACGAAGTCTAAGATAAAGAAAGGTAGAGTGGGCGCACTTTTGCTCTGCTTGGATTGTCATGGCTGTCCCCCTTTGCTAGTGTAGGCTCGGCCTTTGCCTCCGCTTGCCTCTACTTTGCATGTCAAGCGTACAAGTGTAGTTTAGTGGGATTTACTTCTGTCTAAAGACAGGAATGCTTTTGAATCTCCCCTGTATAAGTCGACGTCTTAACCTGACTTCCTGAGCTCAGTTGATTGTTGAAGCAGTAGCTCGGGATCGATAGCTGGATGCTTACCTTATTTTTAAATCAAAATGAAGGAAAAAGGGTTTTTTATATAGAGAGAGATGAGTCAGGGGGGGTTGCTGGCTAACTCGTGCAATCAACGACAAATTCCTTCGCCTTAGTAAGCTAGCTTTGTAAGCTAAGCAAGCCTGGTTCTCCGGGCTTTCTCCCTTCTCGACCAGACGAAGGAGATATGAATTCCATTCAGGCGGGTAAGGGCTTGACCGTGTCTTTTCTCGGGTTGGAGGCGAAAACTGGAAAGTTCATCATTCAGTAGTGGGCTGTTCATAGAAAAGAAGGCGTCGCCCAACGAGTGGCAGATCTGGATAGAGTCTCGCTCATAGAAGAAGAGTACGCGCGCTAGCGCGCTACGGCTTAGGCAGTTGATCGAATCAGATAGCCCTTCGGGCAAGCAACCAAACCTGGCACATCAAATTCCATTCCGATCAACAACTTGGAGGTATGGCTGAGTGGCTTAAGGCATTGGTTTGCTAAATCGACATACAATAAAATTGTATCATGGGTTCGAATCCCATTTCCTCCGGCACGCAAATGAAAGGGGCGGGCGAAATTACGTGAGAGAAAGAACCTCTTGGTGGAGTCCAGTCCCCCGAATAGCACTACTTAGTGACTAGGAGCAGAGAGCCCGTTGCGCCTTGTTTTTCTTTGGCCGGCCTATCTTCTTTCTATAGGCAAGCTCCCTCCGGCCGTCGAGTCCCTGGAAGGCTCTCGGTTTTGACACGTTGGGGGATTAGGCGGCAAAAGAGCTGCTCGAAAGCTTGACGAACAAGCGAAAAAAAAAGCCTATATCTTCTTATTAGTCAAGGGCTTTTCCCTGACTAGTGAAGTGGTAAGGTAGGTCGCTATTCGATGAAGAAAACATACTTTAGGAAAGTGGTTCAGGTAGCTCAGCTGGTTAGAGCAAAGGACTGAAAATCCTTGTGTCAGTGGTTCGAATCCACTTCTAAGCGGGCGAAGGGTCCAAAGCACACGTAGCCGGGAGCAAGCCGGATTTTAAAATTCAAGTGAAAGAGTAAGCCAAAAAAAAAATGTGAGCGCTCCTGCACTATACGGCTGGCGTCCCCCTATCTTGTCTTGCTGGAGGCAGATTTTTTTTGAAAAGCGGTTGATTCTTCGGATTGGTTCTCGCATCCCTGTGCCAAAAAGGATGGGCGAGTTCGGTTTGAGTCTTCATCGATCGGGTGGATCTATATGCTCGGGGGTGGCGAGACGAGGTGTAGCGCAGTCTGGTCAGCGCATCTGTTTTGGGTACAGAGGGCCATAGGTTCGAATCCTGTCACCTTGATGTGATGGGTTGCAGTGCACCAACCCGCCTATGAAAACATAGGCGAACAAAAAACGCACATTTTGAATACTTGCCAGGATGGCTTGGTAAGCAAGCAATCCGTTATGTAGGCGCAATATGAGAATATTTCATTCGACTTTTTTGTCGGTACTCGTTAGGGCTCTCGGTGCTGTTGTAGCTATTTCATTTGCACGTTTTCTAGGATCAAAAGGACAAGAGATTATGATCACAGGCCAAAATAGAATTCTTTTTGCAATACTTATTTTCTGTTTGATTTTTATCGAACGTCTTTATTCTTCTCGTATGACTAAGACTAATAAGTACGTTCGACTTGTCTTCTATATATCGATTCTCTTTTCCATCTATATCTTCTATTACTTTCTTCGAATCTACTTACTTTCGGGGTTAGGGCTTTTTTTTTATAGTAATATCTCCTTTCTTATTTGGAGTATGTTGCCGGGAGGGCAAGCGCTTCCTCTTCCAGGGCCTTCCAGCCCAGTCCCCCACTCGCCAAGTAGCGAAGACTCATTCGCGGTCGGGGTCCTATTGGAACCTTGGCCTGTCACTCCGAATTTAAGTATGGAAAATTCGCAATATGAAACTCCAGAGATTACCATTCAGCAGTTTTTTGAAGATACACGAACGGACTTGGAAGCAGAAGATGAGCGCAGGTTGGGCTTACCTGGGGACACGGACAGGGCAAAAATAGAGATCCACGTAAAGGTGGCGAAGGATATCCGCCAAAATGGCCCACAATCTTTCCATTTTCCAAAATTTTGGTTTGATCCAAATCGATAAAAAAGGCCCCCAAAACGGCTGCGTGAACGAAATGAAGCCTCATTCAATGCGCTAACTTCGAGTCCTCTCTAGCCACAACAAAAAATGACAACTCCGAGACACCGAACTAATTCCCCAGCTTGAATCTCTTTCAACCCATAAAGACGGAAAACAATAAAACCAGAGACCAAAGCAGGGCTCGACAAAACAGATGGGGGCCTTTTTTATCGTAAGTAATTTTTTACATTATAAAGAAAGGGGGAGTGGTGAGGCGGGCTCAGATTCCATTCGAAGTAAGAGGATTCGATGTTGCACCATTTTCAACTCTGATCGGGATCCGGAGTTTTTTGAGAAAAGGTCCTTTCCCTTCAATATCATGATTGGGTCGACCAGGCCAGATCATGAGTGAATAGAAAATCGAAAATGTACATAGCTGTTCCAGCTGAAATACTTGGAATAATTCTACCACTTCTACTAGGAGTAGCCTTTTTAGTGCTAGCTGAACGTAAAGTAATGGCTTTTGTGCAACGTCGAAAGGGTCCTGATGTAGTGGGATCGTTTGGATTGTTACAACCTCTAGCAGATGGTTTTAAATTGATTCTAAAAGAACCTATTTCACCAAGTAGTGCTAATTTCTCCCTTTTTAGAATGGCTCCAGTGGCTACATTTATGTTAAGTCTGGTCGCTCGGGCCGTAGTACCTTTTGATTATGGTATGGTATTGTCAGATCCGAACATAGGGCTACTTTATTTGTTTGCCATATCTTCGCTAGGTGTTTATGGAATTATTATAGCAGGTCGGTCTAGTAATTAGGGGGCGGCCGTTCGGTCGCCTATGATACTAGGACCAATAGGTCCAAAATTGGTTTGTGCCGCAGGTGTTGAACGATCTACTCTACACAGGTGTGGGCTTACAGGGCTAGGGCTCATAAACCCTTTCTTTCATTCATCAATAGGGCCCTGGTCGGTCACTTTTCTGGGGCCGGGATCGATAAGTAGAAGTCATAAAAAAGAGATCTATCTTTCTATTATTATTATTTTCTTTCTATCTAAATAAAATAATAGAAAGATAGAAAGAAAAAGATTCGCTGTCTTTTAACCGACTCTTTTCTTCTTTGTCAACGTTACTAAGGACCTATAGGTTTGCCTACTTGACTTATGAAAAATAATGAGAATGGGTTATTCAAAAAGGAAGGGGCCCTACTTAGTTTCGCAAGCCTTTGTCATTGTAAGTCAACTAAGTAGGGCCTGAGGCCCCCTGCGAATCCGTAAATCTGAGGAGCATGCCGCAACAAAAGGATGGTCCCCTATGCATTTCATTCTTTCCGGAAGGGAAAAAGAAAGTACCCCCATCATAGTGAACCTCTCCTTGTGATCGGGATGAGGTAGATGCCTCCCCGCCGGGGGGCGGATCGAATCGGAGTTTCCTTAGGTAGCCACCGACCTACAGTTATCCTTAAACTTCCGTGCTTGGTGGAGAAGAAGCGAAGAAAGGTACGCTCGCTTGCTGTCTTGTTCTCTGTCGCGAACTGGGATCGCTCGCCAGCTAGGTCAGATTGGAGCAAGAATGGTCGAGAACATATTACCCAACTTAGGGGACAAGGGGCGGAACGACCTCTCGATCTACTTACTGCAGCCCAGGAATAAAAACGTCGTCTAGGCGTTCCCTCTTGCTCCGATCTCCCCTACGCCTAGGACGTTGTCTGGGCCAAGAGCCATAGTTAGTTGCTGTTTCCATTTTGTTGTTTCTTTCTCGTTGTTGATACCGGCAAGACCCAGCCAGATGATGTCTGCTGGTTGGTAGTGAGAGGACTCTTAGTACCTGCATACCCAAAAGGGGGCGCTGGTTAAAAAACAATCATTGGATTTGCTTTCTTGCTCGCCCTTAGCAGCGGGAAAGGAGTCTATCTATCTGCCTAGCTTTGGTAGATTTCCCCCAACGCAATCCACAGAAATTCCACGAATCCCTTGGTGGATAAGTCCGACGACTCAGCAGCAGTGCGGAATTGAAGTTTCTCCGTCTGGTGGATCTGATATATAGTTAGGGGGCAATACATACCAAAAGGTTCGAAGAAGGAAGTAGGCTTAAGTAATAGGGTCAGGTCAATAATAGCCATGCTATTGCCCTAGTTATTTCTGGCCTCTGCCAGATCCCGAATGCGGGCGGGATTCGATCGTGGTCGATAATACGGTCGAAAAGACCTGCGAGCGAGATGTAATAGTACTCCCCCTATCATTGCCCTATGAGTTAGAACATCCTACAATCGTACCGATGTATACTAAAACCTACGGGCGGGTGCTCCGCAACAGCGGCAGTAGTGAACATTGCTACTAAAGAAGGGAGAGGGGAGCCTCTACCGCGGTTAGGTTCCCTCGCAGCTCTAGTTTTTGGTATATGCGTTCCGGGAATGTCCAATTCCATTGAATCGTACTACCGTTTGTCCTACCGGGAGGGAGGTTGTGTATCGCCAGATTCCAATCCGGCACCCAATCCCGATAGGGCGAATCCCAGTTCCTATTCATCTGACTAGAACCATTGAGCAGCGGAGAAAGGAATCAAGTAGGTGGTGGGCCCTAGCGATCTCTAAACCCACGAATGGAAGCTCAAGAGGTGGAACGCATTCCTTCGATCGCGGGTACGATCTCTAATGGGAAAGCTCCAACGCCGTGTATAAAAAGAGGAAAGGGTGCTTCAAAAATCATCCATTTCAACCATTAACGGAACCAAGCCGAGACCGACCGAAGGGGTCCACTTCGAGTGGAGTCTCAGTTCATTCCTCCTTTCCAGTGGGAGAAGCATCCGAAGAAGCAGTGGGTGCAGAGGCGAACTATCCATCATTTGGATTCGATCCATCAGTGACAAGAGAAGGAAGGAGACAGAGCAAAGCGGTCAAGTGAACACTTTCCGAAGTAAAAGTTAGCATTCACAATAAAGACTAATAACAATGAGTGAAGCAAACTTCTGACCAAAGTAGAGGGGAAATAAAACCATTTGAGAGATCATCACCTACTTCTCATGGACTAGCCCACTTAGCTATTTAGCGATCTCAAACCTTGGAGAGGAGACCAGTCCAGTCTCCATCTTGGAAACCATCTTTCTCATTTCAACTAGGGAATTCAGATTAAAGGGTTCACTCTAAAGCTCAATCATCATTTAGGGTTTTATTCAAGGGGATTTCTCAATGGGAAACTCAGGAACGACTGCCAAAGCCGCTGCTGATGAAGATCAGACCAGAAGCAAAAAGTGTTGATCGTAGACCAGGCAGAAAGAGAAGCTGCAGAAGATTGATGAGGAAGAGCCCAATCACATGTTTTTTCTCTAAAGAGTAAGAAGATGTGGGGGATCCTTTTCTTTGACCTCAATCGTTTGGCTTACTTGGGGTGCGATATTTGTCTTTTGAGGTGAATGGGTCGTCCTCTTACTTGACTATGGCATCGCCAATATTAGTCTGTGTTCGGTGGTTGATAAGCTGCTAGTTGGTATTTCATTTAGGGCTTCTTATTTCCTTTCACTTTTCCCAACGAGGTGGAGGGCCATCGCTGAAAGTCACCTATCTCCGTAGTTCCGGAGACAGGAATTAGGTAGTAGAGGGTGCACCCCCAAAAAGGCTTTCTTTTAGGCGCTTCCTCTAATTAAAGAGTGAATTCAGGAGTTCCAGGCAGGCTAAAAGGAAGGTAAACAGTTAACGGCTGGCGCTATCAGGCTTGATTCCCTTCTTCCTCTAGAAATAGATCCCCCTTCTCTGTAGTAGCATTCTCTTGTGAGTAAGTAACTCTCTGTAAAGCTCCTACTTTAGGTCTTGCCCAGTGAAGTTGTTCGTTGCTGCTGGTACAAATCCTATTCGTGAGAAGAGGCGGTCAAACATGATAGAAGAACAGCTGATATGCGATATGAATCTTATAGCTCGACAGCTCGTGGCGAAAGGAGTTAGTTTAGGGCTTAACGAACGGAACACTTTGACTCTGATAGCTTCAGTTTAAAAGCTATGTTTTTACTTTGAGTTCCTATTTAACTGAGCGACTAGCGCGCAGAAAAAAGAGAAGAAGAAAGGGCATACCTAGAGAGATAGAAATGTTAACTTGGGTACGCGATTAAATAAATTAAAAGGGCCAACTCCTCGACCAGAAAGGAGTTTCCACCTATAACTGGGAGTGGGAAACTAGCCAGACTTCGAAGTAGCAGTAGCTTGAGAAGCAGAGGGGTTTCTCTCCTCAACTGAATCTGGAGAGGGAGCAGAAGCAGACAAGAAAAGAGCGGAAAGAAGAGCTGCAAGATCCGATGCTTAACCGAATGCCTTGACTAACTAAAGACTGGAATGAACCATCCAATTCATAAGGAATGAGATTATATTCTATCTATTGGATTTACCATAAAGCTAGGCATACCAAATCCGTCAATCCCAGTCTTTTCATTGCGCTTAGCCTCTGTCCATCTTCACTATTCACTCTAAAGTAAGAACATATTTCCTCGAGTAGAATTATATCCAATATCCTGCAATTCCTTAGCAACTAAATCGAGTAGAAAAGGGCTAACTGAACTCCCCTTCTCGAGTGAAAGTTCTCTCTTCGCTTCAAGAGTTATCCGCCACTGGCTTTTCGATCTGGTACCGGCTAAGACCAAACAAAAGGAAATGTTCGGAACTATCATAAGACCCTAGATAACAACAAAAAGAAAGGGCTTTGAAAGAAGGTTAGACCAGCTTCAGGTATAATAAAGTCAGTCCAGTGATTGGTAGGTTCACCTTTCACTAGAGATGGCGCTGAAGGAGTGAAAACTCTGCCCGAAGGAACTGAGAAAGTCCAGGATTTTCATTAGTGGAGTTGTCTCGAGGTCTGGGTTCGGGATTGGTTACGGTACTGTCGATGGTACTATACGCATTAGCACCCAGTGTATCAATTGAGGAGTTCTTCAATGCACCAATTAGAAATACAAAGTTTAAGATCACCCGGACCAATCCGGATCTCATTATCTGAGAGTTGATCTGGAAGATCTATGATATGGTGTCTGCTCTGGTGTTAGAACAACCCAGAGCGGGAAAGGGTGTTGTGCATCCAGTGGGACAATTCTCCTATGGAACACAACCCTATTCTAAGACCATCAGATATAAGACTAAAGGCGTCTCAGACCGCCAAGTTATGTTAGGCTATATCCGAGAGAGCCAGAGGGTAAAATGTTCAGATCCTATCTGAACTTGGACCTTTTTAGTGGTCTCAACGATGAAAAACCGGGAACCGGGGGGCCTAATGCATATTAAGAACGCTTATGTTCAAAGTTTTGTTAACCCCCAGGGGAAATAGTTTAATGACGGTATAACTTTAGCAAGGCTTTTCCCCCCGGATCTGTTGCAGGAAAGGGATAATGTGCAACTTTAAGTTTTCAATTATATCCTTTATGGAAATGGTAAACCAATTCGAGGAATTTCTGATACAAATATTCAATTAGTTCGGACTTGTTTAGTATTGAATTGGGACCAAGACAAAAAAAGTGCTTCTAGTCAAGAAGCCCGTGCTTCCTTTGTTGAAATAAGGGCAAAACGGAATGGAACAGCCGATTGAGAGGGATCAGATCGGAGGTCCCCTAACCTCAACCTATTAAGTTAAGAAAGGGATTTAGAAGGGGCCGCAGCAGCATCAACGACGTGAATGAGACTGAGAAGGCCGGCCTTATTCCAGCAAAGGAATGGAGGCAGACGTTCAAGAAGTCATGACATTAGATCTCACCCACCTTATCTTATGTCTTCGAGGGCATTGATGAAAGGGCACAAGAAGCCAATGACAAGAAAAAATAGCTCAACAAAATAAGATGATCCTGAATCATCTTAATAGTGATTCGCTTAAAAGATCTGTACTCAACTAAAAAAATCCCTATTCCTACCCTAGAGGGGAAATCACACATACATGAAAGAAAAGGAAGAGTACGCGAAAAAAGCACCTTTAGGCATTGACGAAAACGTCTTTCTAATTAAAGTTTGCGGTACCTAATACTAGTCAGTCGACCATAGAAAAGTTGAAAGGAGCCCGCTTACCCACTCCCCTTTCCTCCCATTGCTAGGAGCCTCGTCTTCTTCCTTTTCTTCTTGTATGAGAAGAAAACTACAACCGATAGTGGATCACCTTTTGCTTAAATAAGCAAGATAAGGTAGATCTTCAAATAGCTAGTATACGAAAAGTAGTCACTTCCGTCGTTCAGGAAGAAAGACTTCGCCTAATTCTTTAGAATCCCGGCCGAGTTTTTCCCCACTAACTAATTAGCTTACGACCACTGAACAAACTTGGTTGACGAACATAGTTTATGCGCCGCTAATGTAGCGGCTTGTCGAGCATTTGACAAACTCACACCATCCATTTCAAATAGGATTTGTCCCGTGGACACACGAGCAATCCAACCCGTAGGATTTCCTTTTCCTCTTCCCATTCTTACTTCTGTAGGTTTTCCTGTAATAGGGATATCCGCGAGAACTCTTACCCATATCTTACCATTTCTTCGGAATTGTCCGCTCATAGCACGATGGAAGTGTCCGATTATAGCCCGACGCGCTGCTTCAATGGCTCGATATGAAAGACGACCTGCTCTACAACTTTTAGTGCCATATCTTCCAAAACCAAGTTGTGTACCGTCCGGTTTGCAACCCCTACTACATCTGCCTTTACGATATTTACTATATTTCGTACGTTTTGGATATAGCACGCCCTTTTCTTTTTTGACTATATGAAATCCACACTTTGACACCTAAGATTCCGTAACGAGTAGATACTTCCGCAGGAGCATAGTCGATTTTCTGGTTAAATACATTACGAGATGTTTTTCCATACTTTCCGCATTCAGTTCTAGCGATTTTTGCACGTTTTAATCGACCTGAACAACATATACGGATCCCCATAACCACCTTTTTCATTACTAATGGAACATCCTTCACTATTTTACTAAAAATGAAACGAAATGATCTTCTTTTGATCCTCAGTTGAAAAGAGATGTCTTGAGCTATCGGAGAAGCACTTTGATAAAAAAATGGGATCTTGACCGATTCAATTAAGGTATTAGTGTTTGTTCTATTAGACAACAAAGATCGCATTTTTTTCACTTCGTTCAAATAAGAGTTGTACCCGTACGGAATTCTTGTAATTCTCAGTATGATCGCTATTATCATCTCTATTCCCTTTATCACTTCTCCTATCCTACCTAGGTCTATGAATTTCTCTATCAATTCAATTACCTTATACTTATCCATGACCTTCTTACATCTTTTCCTTAATTTACCTAGGAGTCGTTTCCGGTCCTTCTCAAAAAAAAGATTATTATACACCCCATCCCTTGGAAAAAAAAAGATAGCACCGAAGAAAGGCACGAGCGAGATGGTGGTTTTTCTTGTTCCCGCACAGCGAAGATCATTCGCTTGGCCAATGAAGTGGGTCAACCTCTTTTTGGCTTCGGCCAAACACTTTTTCTCGCTGGTCGAGCTTTCTACAAAAAAAGCGATGCGAGAACGTATTCTCTTATCTAAGCTTCTTTCCTGTGTATTAGTTCCCCCCATCGTAGATGGTTCAGCCACGCCCGGTGCCACGAAATGATTGAGAACTACGACGGGGTCGAAATGCATTTTGTTCTTTGTATTCAATAAGTATTGCATGACCAAATAATTTAAGGAAGAGCGCACTGCGTGGAGGGTCAGATGACTCGTTAGGCCGTAGGAGCGGGACTTCTCTGGGAAAAAGAACTTAAATAACTTTGTTTTTATGAAGGAGTCGTAATTTTCTATCAGGAAGGCTATGCCATTTACAACTCCGGCGTATTTCGGATGCTTGAAGGCCCCGCTGACCCGAAGTGATTTAGAAAGATTCTTCTTTATCGATAGTGATCGGTCATGGTATCCATAGCTTTGCTTCTTTTTCGGCCAAATCCTGATTTCGTTTTGCTTCTCCCGATCGTCGAGCCTGATCGACTCGACTCTTTTCCCCGACCCCCGGCCTCTCACTTCGTTTCGTTCTTCTTCTGTACCGTCGCTTGAATGAAGACACCCGATCGGCCCGACTTTACCCAATTCCCACGGCCAACCCTTCGCCTTTCTGGGTCTGGATTTTGGTGGTCGACGGGGAAGAAAGAAATGAATGAATGTTCTTTTGGGAAAATGTAGAATAATACACCTACCGAGGCGAAAGCCAAAGGTGAGTCTCGTAGGTGGACGTATCGAACCGAAATAAGATCTCAGATTGAGATCTTGATACACTGATTTCCCATAATAATAAATAGAGTCAATGGTGACTCCGCCGTGGGAAGAGCCGCTTCCTTCTTGCTTGATAGGGGGGGCTTCTATTCACCAACGCAGACTAAAAGTGCTCTCCGAACCGTGCTGGATAGTGACCCATCACACGGCTCTCAAACCCAACCTGTGTTGGATCCCGGGAGACAAAGTCAAAGCGCTTGATCCTTTGCCCCATACTTTGAGATGCTCCTCCCCTCTTTTACGAATCTACAATTCTCTTTACTGAGCGAGACTCCACCCATATCCCTACTAGTGGTTTATTTTCTTGTTTGACAGCTTAAACTAGGCTCCCCTTTAGATAGGTTTTTGTTTTTATCAAGATAGGTCAAGGGCGTGTCGGAACGGTCGGTAGCTGCTTAGTCTCATTCGACTTAAATCAAAGTTTCCTTGTACTGCTTTTTTTTTTTTTCAAAGAAAAAAAGAAAGAACGGGGTCGATTTAGGCTCCTTCTCTTCTACTGCATAGCTGCGCTAGCAGGTACTACGAGCCCTCTGTCCCACGCATCTAACCTGCTCGCGTGGTTCACCGGTTCCACCGAAAACTCTCATTTGTTGAAGCGGAGCATAGTGCGCTTTAGGCGCCGAGCGAGAAATGTCTCTTCTTGCGTTTCGGGTTATTCACTGATCTGAAATTTAGCACTTCTCAGATCAGGCTAGGCCTCTCCAGCTGAGCTGGGCGCCGGGGCCCTGGATGCGCTAGCGATTGGCACATAGGGGAGTGGTTGCCCGGGTTTCTCGGCATGGTATCCTGCACCTCGCGTTCATGATATCTACATTCAACTGTGCCCCGGAGACACGGTCGAAGCACGCCCGCCCAGTGTGCTTCTTTCACGACATGCTCTAGTCCTGGGTGTCTTTCAGTGGTCTTCTATAGAATAGAAGAAGTCGTGTCCGCGCCGGACATCCGCAACGTCCTCCCACGCCCTTTTTCTATTTAAAATCTGGGACAAACTGAAGGAAAAGACTGACCCATTCGGTGACTTTCGCGGTCGCCCTCACTGAACCAACTTGAATCTGAACTACGATTCAGATCAAGTCTTACCGAAATCGGATTTCCTTTTCGTGCCATATGTACTTATACTTTTTTACTTTTTTCCCCCTTTTTTTTTTCTTCCCGGTCCAATATTTGTGCTCGAAGGTCTTCGTTTCCGTGTATCTGATCTCCTCTGCTCTTACTGAACCTACCCACAAAAAAAAAAAGAAAGAAGAGAAATTTTGCCATGTTTCCCGAGGGAGGCTGCCTTCTCTCTGGCCAGCAGTCTTCTACTTCTAGTAGACCGCTTTATGACGGGCTTCCCTGTTTCCTGGGCTCTGCTCGCTTCGTCTACGCTTCGCCCTTAATATATATAATAATTGAAAAACGATATTTCCTTGCCCTGCTTAAAACTTGTCGTCAAAAACTAAAAAGGCAATCAATCAGAATAAAAAAAAAAATGGAAATAGTGATTCAAGATCTAGATGGATCCCTATTTTGATCTCTATCCACGAAGATACCTATCTATATGGAGAGAGATCTATCTATGAATCGATCTATACTATCCTCTATCCGGATAGATATGTCGCTTATGAGCGACTACGCCGATCTTTATATGTTTTGGCCACGTTCGTTTCCGCTCCGAAGAAGAAGGTTTGGATCTTTCAATCTTATGTCGTGAGGGATGTGACCTATGTTAGGTCCATAAGATACCACTGCTTTTGGTGTTCTATGATTCACCTCCGAATAATGAGTAGGTAGTTCGATTCTTTTGATTTTTCTCTTCATAGTAAAATGGGGGGATGCAGAGCTTTTGGTCGAATTACTATATAAATTAGAGTTGTAAACTATACGATTTCTTGTTTGAGTAGCAATATATCGGTTTTTATCGTTCCTTCTCTTCGAGAAGAATAGGCATTTTAAATGATACAACTTCCTCTTAATTCTGTTGTGCTCATCGAAATAACTGCCTAAGCATACTTTTTTGGATCCAAACTTATTTCTGTCTTCTTCTTGCATAGAAGAACGCAACTGTTGCAAAAACCGGGATTTTAGTAGTAGGCGGCATTCCTTCTTAGTTTTGAGTTTTCGGAACCATTCTGTTTTGGTTCTTCTCCACATTCTGACCGGGCGAGACAGAAATTTTCCTATGAATTTTTCAACTGATATTTCGATATAGAAAGATCTCCTTATTTCTTCACCGCGAGTTCTCGCATCATTTTCTTGAAAAGATATTATATCACCGTGGGACACTTTAAAATGAATGATGTTTACCATTCGATTATTCACACAAACCCTTCGATGACTTATCGGCTGCCTTGCTTGAGGAATAGTTTCACGAAAATGGAGACGAACCGGAATAACGTCCGATCTTGTTTCTGGATTGAGTAGAAAAGGGATATATGATCGTTTTCTTCTTCTGTGCATCTCTGTGATGGGTAAATCTCCATGAAAAAGGGACAACTTTCGTGTAGTTTGTGATTGAATGTAACTGTTAAGATTTATTCTAGAATAAATCTTTCTCTTAATAGATCTCTTCTTGTTTCTCAATCTAAAGAGAATGCGGCGTTGTATTATTGTAAGTTCTCTGTTCCAAACATTTCCTGAAAGTAGACGACAAGTTTTAAATCTTAATGCAGGCAAGGCATATCTCGTTGAATCAGTCTTTTTCGCCACATCGCGTATAACGGGAATCGAACCCCCTCTGTTGCAGTCGGGGCGGATGGAGAATGCAATACTTCGACCCAGCAACTTGTTAGGAATAGGTTTTAGCTTGCCCCTTTCTTATTATTAGTAAGTAAGGTTTGGAACCCTATTAATTTAATTAAGGTAAGCTTCTCCAAAGCTCCTTTCTTCAGCTGGTGCGCAGGAGCGCACTTTCGTTTTCCCCTTACTAGTAAAGGGGGTTTTATGAGTAGAGATCTCCCGCCAGCCGTCTTCTCTTCCTATCACTTCATTTCGTTCGAAAAATCTGATCTCACCGGACCGGGCGAAGGGGAAAGAGGGTATGGGTGGTCCGGTAAAAACAACGGGAGAGGGTTCGTAGCCCCCCGCTCTCTCTTCCCCACGCCTCTTTCTTTTTCTTTCCCCAGCCTCGGAGAGATGCAGAACTCTTTTTTGTTTTTTTAATGAATAGAATAGATAGAGCCATGATACATTCCGGAATATTGTAAAGGTAAATAGACTCTTTTCGTCCCCTTTTCGATGTCTGCCTGAGGACCTCTGTCAATGTTTTGGAATGTGGATGCTCGCCTTTTGTAACAAATAGACCCACGATACGGACTAATAGATGTTCCTAATCTTACCCTTAAGTAAGATCTATTCATAGTTGGTCAGTCCCCTACGGCACGTCTTCTCGCTTTTCATGAATGTGTCTCCCCCTCTGCTTATGTGAGTTTGACCCGCCTCTGCCTCTGACAGTACGGAGCAGTATTTACAATCTCTTTCTTTTTCTGGGCAGACTCCCTACAGCTATTATGTCTGATCTATAATCTGAGTCTTCTCGTCCTCTTCCTTTTACTACCCTAAGGGTAAATTATGTAGATGGAATCCCCTACCACCGATACTAGACTAAGGGGTCTACTCACCGCTTCCCCTTTACCACATATACTCTCTATACCCAAGCCTGAGAGCACGCCGTCCCTTCTAAGATGACTGCCATAAGGTAAACTCCTCAGATGAATGGGTTGACTGGTTCGCTGTACCACTTATGCTGCCTTAACTTAAGAGCTACTTGTGTGGAGCTTCTTGGCTCATCACCTCCGCGTTCTCGAACTATAGCAGACTTTTTTCCACCGTAGTGAGATATCCCCCTAGTACTTTCATACCTCCGCACGAGATATTAATCCAATCGGGCCTACCAGAGAAAGGGACCAGCACAAGCAGGCTGAAATCACCAATATACGTACCAGAAGACGCATTCTAACGCTCGCCCGAAAGACTGATTACGGAGTTCGGGATCTAAATAGTTGGTTAAAAGAAATCCGTCTACTGACCCCACCCACCACCCTATGAGTAGGAGTTGATCGATACACTTCCTTGTCCATCCCATGGACAACTCACTCCTTTCCGTAGCTTGCTTGCAGTTACCTATAGTCTCCGTACTACTCTAGTCGGTGGAAAACGAAACCTGAAGTGGATTTCCCCCGTGTCTGTTGTAAATATAGCAGTTAGCACCCCCGTCTCGATCGCTAGGCCCTATTCTATCTATGATATTTATTTTTTTCCTTCAGTTTCTTTCAGTCATGAAAATAGCAGTTGATTCTACTTTCCTACGACGTAACTTCTATACCTGCTATTCGATCGTGTTCTGGGTATCGGTATCGGTAGGCTCGTTATACTGATTCGTTATATTGCTTTACACCGGACTTTTCTATCTTTCTTTCTATAGTCGGTGGTACCCATTTTAAAGTAACTAACTAGAACTAGAAAAGGTGTATTTGTCTTATCGCCAAAGCTTCGTTCTTACTCGAATAGAACTCCTATGTCATCCTCAGGTGAACGAACAGAGCTCCGTAGCTCAAGTGTACAAGAGCAGCTCAAGCAACGAATGGGCAGTAGGCTAGCAGTGAAGGAAGCAAAGAAGCAAGGAAAGAGGCCCATCGAGATCAACTTAAAATGTAAAGGCTTGGAGGCAAGGTTCGAAGACCTTATCGTATAGGAAGTAAGAAAGTCAATCTCAAATAGGAATCCACTCTAAGAAGAAGAGAGATTTTTTCCACTACTAGAATAGTGTCTTTCGCTCATAGAGCTGAAGCGTAGGAACCCTTCTTTTGAGTTGCTGTAGCTGCTCTTTGCTCCTCTTCTACTTTAGCCCTTCCACCCGCTTCTTCTGCCTTCACCTTCTACTGAGTGGGGCCGCGGCGCGGAAAAAGCCTTCAATGAGTGGGCATTCTCTCCTCTCCTTATCAGTCGAGTTTCTTTTAACCTCTTATAGGAGTCGAAGTTGGGAAGCCAAGCACGGTTGAAGCATCAGATTCTCGAAGAGCATCAAGAACTGAACTATCTTCATGCTCCTAACTCTCTGCTGAGGAAAGAAAAGGAAGAAGAATAATCGCTTTTCACTCTCCTAAATCGAACTCTTTTCAGGGAATAAGTCGTAGCAAATTCGAAGCTCTTTGCCTTCCGTCTCCTCCTTGATTTCACCATTCCAATAAGTGCCACGACCGGTTGGTGATCGAATTCCTTCTAGTCGCCAAGGAGTATTTCCACTGCTTTCTTAGTAGGCTGTAGCTTTTTCATCATTCCTTATTCCCGAGGAAGGAGTTTCAGTCCATAAAAAGGTTCTACGGTCTTCCAGACCAGTGCGTAAGGTGCCCAAAAGGCGAATTTCTTGATCTGACTATGGACCCCAAGTCCCCTGTTGCAGAGGATCTTGGCGGGCGGTTGGTTACTCCGTTTTCAAAGTCAAAAGATAGTTGCAGATCAGATCAGCTAAAGCTATCTGTCTCAAGTCTATCGCTTAGTGGCCGAGGGAAGCCCCGATCTAGCACATCTCATTCAGCTTTCAAGTTCGCCCTTCCTGATGAAGCAAGCCAAGTCGAGAAAAGAGCAGCTAAGAGTTTGAAACTAATCTAATATAATAGGGTCACAAAATCCCGGGTATACAATAGTTGCATCTCGGCGGATAGACCGTTACAAACAAATAAGGGTGAGCCAAGCAGCAGCACGACGCTCCTAGGGACCTTCACTCAACCTATCTCTTCACAGCACTTACGCAAAATATGGTAATAAGATGTTCTTTCGTAAAGGGATGATCACCCAGAAAACGACTTAGCAACATTCTTATGCCTAGCACGGCTCTCGAAAGAGGAAGATTAGACTCTTTCCCATTTGCTAAAAGAAGGTCTCTCAAGTGTCCCGGTGAATGCTTAATTCGTGGACAAGTTCCCTTAGTCGGTGCTGCTTGAGTCGCTCTTCCCTCTTTTGAACCTTCTTTCAGAGACCGGACCGATTAGCACAAAGACGATATTCCCACCACAGGTTCAGGATTCCTTCCAAACCTCCTATTTCAATCCCCAACGACACAAAGGAACCTACGGGCGGGGCATTTTCGGGGAGTAGCCCGCTTCCCATTACTCAATAGGGCAATTCCTCGCACATAATTAAGGGAGCCATTGAAAGGTGACTAAAACACCAGAAACGACGACTACCCGAGCTAATGATAGAGGCAAGAACACTTTCCGGCCAAGTCCCATTAATTGATCATAACGATATCGTGGAAATGCTGCACGGACCCATATATATAGGAACAGAAAGAGAATCACCTTGATACTAAACCAGATCGAGCCGGGGATCTTCTTGGAAATGGGAAGATCTAGGATAGGCGGCCAACCTCCTGGAGAGAGCGATGTGCATGGACCAGGTGAGTAGGGATGCAGCTCCGTGGACCGCTCGTCGGGCCTGATAGGTGGTGGTATCACACCCTTCTCAAAGAAACCGTACGTGACACTCTCGCGTCATACGGCTCCGTCCCGGAATCAGGACCTTACCCTTTCTTTGACCAACGGTCCTCGAACCTATCTTTCCTTCCTGCTCCGCACCTCGAACCCAACCTATTTAGGACCTTCTCCAGGGGACGGTGGATTTCCGG